CTTCCTTTTTTGAACCCATTTTAAAAGAACTCGAAAAAAAAATTAGAAAAGCGAAAAAAAAATCTTTTTTAGTTCTAAGCGTTTTAAAAGAATGGTTTCGAAAGGTCTCAAAAGAAAAAACAAGATGGATTAGAAAAATCGTTTTATTTATAAAAAAAATAATAAAAGAGTTTGCAAAAGTAAACTCCATTTTATTATTTGGACGCAAGAAAGTATATGAATCGAATGAAAATAAAAAAGATTCCATAACCATAATCAGTAATAAGATTGTTAGTGAACCAACCATTCGAATTAGATCCATGGATTGGACAAATTATTCACTGACAGAAAAAAAAATGAAAGATCTGGCCGACAGGACAACCATAATAAGAAATCAAATAGAAAGGATTACAAAAGAAAAAAGAACAATATTTCTAACTCCAGATAGAAATAGTAGTCCTAACGAGACAAGTTGTGATGATAAAAGATCTGAATCACAGAAACATATTTGGCAGATATCAAAAAGAAGAAGCGCCCGGTTCATACGTAAATGGCGCTATTTTCTGAAAATTTTCAGTGAAAGAATATACATAGATATCTTTCTATGCGCCATTAATATTCCCAGGGTCAATGCACAACTTTTCTTTGAATCAACAAAAAAAATTATCGATAAATACATTTACAATGATCAAAGAAAGAAAGAAGGAATTGATGAAACAAATCAAAATACAATAATTTCGATTAGCAAAAAGTATTTTTCTAATATTAGTAATAATAAATCACGGATTTATTGGGATCTATCTTCCTTGTCCCAAGCATATTTATTTTACAAATTATCAAAAACCCAAGTTATTAACAAGTATCGCTTGAAATCTGTACTTCAATATCGCGATCTTTTTCTTAGGGATAGAATAAGGGATTATTTGGGGACACGAGGAATATTTGATTCCAAATTTAAGAAACTTCCGAATTCTGGAATGGATGAGTGGAAAAACTGGTTAAGAGGTCATTATCAATACAATTTATCTCAGACTATATGGTCTAGATTAGTATCAAAAAAATGGCGAGATAGAGTCAATCAACATCGTACGATTCAAAATAAAGACTACAAAAGGGATTCCTATGAAAAAGACCAATTCATTCATTACGAGAAACAAAATGATTCTGTAGTGAATTCATTGCCGAGTCAAAAAGAAAAATTTCAAAAACACTACAGATATGATCTTTTTTCATATAAATATATTAATTATGGAGATAGTAAAGACTCATACCGATCACCATTACAAGTAAACGAGGACCGAGGGATTCCATATAATTACAACACACCTAAATCCGAATCCGTTTTTGTACTGGGAGGTATAGCTCTTAGTGATTATCTAGAAGAAAAATATATTATTGATAGGGGTAAAAGTAGGGATAGAAAATATTTGGAATGGAAAATTCTCCATTTTTGTCTTAGAAAAAATATCGATATTGAGGCCTGGACCAACATTAATAAAAATAGGAAGATCGGGACTAATGATTATCAAATAATTGACAAGAAAAATCCTTTTTATTTGACGACTTATCAAGAAATCAACCCACTCAATTCAAAAAGTTTCTTTTTGGGCCGGATGGGAATGAATCAAGGAATGCTATATCGTCCCATAGCAAATCTAGAGCCTTGGTTCTTCTCAGAATTTGTGCCACTTTATGATGCATATAAGATTAAGCCATGGATCATACCAATCAAATTACTTCTTTTCAATTTTCACGGAAATGAAACCATTAGTGAAAATAAAAACATCAATGGAAATCAAAAAGGAGAACTTCCTATATCATCTAATCAAAAAGATTATCTTGAATTAGAGAATCGAAATCAAGAAGAAAAAGAAGAATTTGGCCAAGGAAATCTTAGGTCAGATACACAAAACCAACAAAAAGATGTTGAAAAAGATTATGCAAAATCAGACATTAAAAAACGTGGAAAGAAAAGACAATTCAAGAGCAACAAGAGAGCAGAACTACAGTTCTTCTTGAAAAGATATTTGCTTTTTCAATTAAGATGGGATGATCCTTTGAATCAAAGAATGATGAATAATGTCAAGGTATATTGTCTCCTGCTTAGACTTATAAATCCAAGGGAAATTGCTATATCCTCTATTCAAAGAGGAGAAATGCGCCTGGATGTAATGTTGATTCAGAAAGATCTAACTCTTAGAGAATTGATAAAAAGGGGAATATTTATTATCGAACCGGTCCGTCTGTCTATAAAATGGGATGGGCAATTTATTATGTATCAAACCATAGGCATTTCATTGGTCCATAAGAATAAGCACCAAACTAATCGAAGATACCGAGAAAAAAGATACGTTGATGAGAATTATTTCGATGGATCTATTGCACAACATGGAAAAATGCTTGTGAATGGAGCCGAAAATGATTATGATTTGCTTGTTCCTGAAAATATTATATCTCCTAGACGTCGCAGAGAATTGAGAATTCTAATCTCCTTCAATTCCGGAAATAGGAATGTTGTGGATAGAAATCTCGTATTTTTCAATGGCAACAACGTAAAGAACTTTGGGCAATTTTTGGACGAGGACAAGCATATTGATACAGATATAAATAAATTCATTCAATTCAAATTGTTCCTTTGGCCTAATTATCGATTAGAAGATTTAGCTTGTATTAATCGCTACTGGTTTGATACCAATAATGGCAGTCGTTTCAGTATGTTAAGGATACATATGTATCCACCACGATTCGGAATTGGTTGATAGTTGGTACATTTCTTATATATCGCGTGTCATATCTGGGATATGTGGGTAGACAGATGTACACACACACGTTGTATTACATTTTGCTACATGATACTTATTCAATGACGTATCGATTGGATTGGATCTAGGAATAAATCGGCAGAATCTTCTTAGGTCCAAACGTGGGTACGGAAATTTTTTTTACTTTCTATCGAATCAAATTACAATATTTATGAATTTGATTTGATAGAAAAAAGTAGTAATAAATCCAGATTTTTTATTGTATGTACTAGATCGAAATGGCTGGCATTATTATTATTCCTGATCGGGAAAATCCATATCTGTGTAAAAGAAAAAAAAAAAGAGAAAGAAAAGAATTATTTTTATGGTCAAAAATTCATTCATCTCGGTTATTCCGCAAGAAGAAAAAAACAAAGGATCTGTTGAATTTCAAGTATTCAGTTTCACCAATAAGATACGGAAACTTACTTCACATTTGGAATTGCACAGAAAAGACTATTCATCTCAGATAGGCCTGCGGAGAATTCTGGGAAAACGTCAACGGCTGCTGGCTTATTTGTCAAAGAAAAATAGAGTACGTTATAAAGAATTAATCGATCAGTTAGGTATTCGGGAGCCAAAAACTCGTTAATTTGAAGATTGTTTGAATTTTTTGATTTATTAGATCTTGGATTTTGATGAACCTCCTTTCGTTTTCAGCAATTGATGGAATAAGGAATCGGGGAAAAAACATATGAATGTACCGGCTACAAGAAAAGACCTCATGATAGTCAATATGGGTCCTCACCACCCCTCAATGCATGGTGTTCTTCGACTCATCGTTACTCTAGATGGTGAAGATGTTATTGACTGCGAACCTGTATTGGGTTATTTACACAGAGGAATGGAAAAAATTGCAGAAAACCGAACAATTATACAATATCTGCCTTATGTAACACGTTGGGATTATTTAGCCACTATGTTCACAGAAGCAATAACAGTAAATGCACCAGAACAATTAGGAAATATTCAAGTACCTAAAAGAGCTAGCTATATCAGAGTAATCATGCTGGAGCTGAGTCGTATAGCTTCTCATTTGTTATGGCTTGGACCTTTTATGGCGGATATCGGTGCACAGACTCCTTTCTTCTATATTTTCAGAGAAAGGGAATTGCTATATGATCTATTTGAAGCTGCCACAGGTATGCGAATGATGCATAATTATTTCCGTATCGGAGGAGTAGCTGCTGATCTACCTCATGGCTGGATAGATAAATGTTTAGATTTCTGCGATTATTTTTTAACGGGAGTTGTTGAATATCAAAAGCTTATTACGCGGAATCCCATTTTTTTGGAACGAGTTGAAGGGGTGGGCATTATTGGTGGGGAGGAAGCAATAAATTGGGGTTTATCGGGACCAATGCTACGAGCTTCCGGAATCCAATGGGATCTTCGTAAAGTTGATCATTATGAGTGTTACGACGAATTCGATTGGCAAGTGCAATGGCAAAAAGAAGGAGACTCATTAGCTCGTTATTTAGTACGAATCAGTGAAATGACAGAATCTATAAAAATTCTTCAACAAGCTCTGGAAGGAATTCCGGGAGGGCCCTATGAGAATTTAGAAGGTCGACGCTTTGATAGAGAAAATGATTCCGAATGGAATGATTTTGACTATCGATTCATTAGTAAAAAGCCTTCTCCCACTTTTGAATTGTCGAAACAAGAACTTTATGTGAGAGTAGAAGCTCCAAAGGGAGAATTGGGAATTTTTCTGATAGGAGATAATAGTGTTTTTCCCTGGAGATGGAAAATTCGTCCACCAGGTTTCATCAATTTGCAAATTCTTCCTCACCTAGTTAAAAGAATGAAATTGGCCGATATCATGACGATACTAGGTAGTATAGATATCATTATGGGGGAAGTTGATCGTTGAAATGATAATTGATACGACAGAAGTGCAAGCTATCAATTCTTTTTCCAGATCGGAATCCTTAAAAGAGGTCTATGACCTCTTATGGTTGCTTGTCCCTATTTTTACTCCTGTATTGGGAATCACAATAGGTGTACTCGTGATTGTGTGGTTAGAAAGAGAAATATCCGCAGGGATACAACAACGTATTGGGCCTGAATATGCCGGCCCCTTGGGAATTCTTCAAGCTCTAGCAGATGGAACCAAACTACTTTTCAAAGAGGATCTTCTCCCATCTAGAGGAGATATTCGTTTATTCAGTATTGGGCCGTCTATAGCGGTTATATCAATTCTACTAAGTTATTCAGTAATTCCTTTTGGCTATCGCCTTGTTCTAGCCGATCTCGGTATAGGCGTTTTTTTATGGATCGCTATTTCCAGTATTGCTCCTATTGGACTTCTTATGTCAGGATATGGGTCGAATAATAAGTATTCCTTTTCAGGTGGTCTACGGGCTGCTGCTCAATCTATTAGTTATGAAATACCATTAACTCCGTGTGTGTTATCAATATCTCTACGTGTGATTCGTTGGAACATGAACTTTTACCCCTTTCCTTTATTTCTCCTTTATTTCTAGGAAAGGGGTTGAATATATTGAATAGATATTTTTATTTTTTTATTCATCATTCAGGTCGATGAGATAAACCAGATAGTTATATGAGTGAAACAAAACAGCTTATAAATTTGCAGTAATAAAATAGATTCTCATTCCCTATGTACGAGAGTAAGGTGGAAGTAAACATAAGCAGTCGAAACTGTTTACCCCAAGATTGGTTGATTAATCATCATAACTTGAAGCGGGCGCAAAAGATCAACTGTATGTAGTTTCTACTTTTCTTGTATAGATTACCATATCGGGGATCAATCAAAAATGAGTGGACGGTTAGTAACACCAAGGTACACAAAGGATTAGTGATGGAGATAATGTAAAGTATCCAAAGGGATATTTCTGCATAAAAGGAATCATAATGAGGGCTTTAAGTTGGTAGAAATGATCAAGCAGTACTTCCTCACGATTCCGATCCAGAGTATGCTTCTATCCATTGATTAAAGAAATGACTGTCAGGAACGAAGTAATTCTTTTTTTTTTTAGAATCCCTTTGAGAAAGAAGAACAGGAAGGAAGGAAATGGAATGCAATAGGAATAGAAAAATGGAATAATAAGAGATCTTTGTTTATTCTTTCTTTACGCCATCCTATATTATATTCATTATATTCATACAGATAGAATCCTTATCATGATTCATCAACTATGACTCATGAACTAGTGTCTGATTATTTTTCTTTCGTACAAAAGTTGAAACATCTATTGATACAACGAGTATTTTATTGAAGGATTAAGTTATTACTGAACAAAGAGAAATTGTAATTTTCATTATAAAAGGATGAGATCAATTCGGAAGCACTTTTGATTTGTTATTATAGCAGACAGAATTCCATTGGTCTAATTCGGGACTCTCCGATGCATCTTTACTCTATCTACCCTACCTACAAACATGCCGAGGTAATAATGAAATGAACCGGTCCTTAGATTTATTTGTGGCCATCGAGGAGCCGTATGAAGCGGAGGTCTCATGTGCGGTTCTGGAATAGTGATGGGAACAGTAATGTTATCATCGACTATGATTATCTAACAGTTCAAGTACAGTTGATATAGTTGAGGCACAGTCAAAATATGGATTTTGGGGGTGGAATCTGTGGCGTCAACCTATAGGGTTTATAGTTTTTCTAATTTCTTCCCTAGCAGAATGTGAGAGATTACCCTTTGATTTACCAGAAGCAGAGGAGGAATTAGTAGCAGGTTATCAAACCGAATATTCAGGTATCAAATTTGGTTTATTTTACGTTGCTTCTTATCTAAATCTACTAGTTTCTTCATTATTTGTAACGGTTCTTTACTTGGGTGGGTGGAATCTTCCTATTCCGTACATATTCATTCCTGAACCTTTCGGAATAAATAAGACGGACGGAGTCTTTGGAACGACAATTGATATCCTTATTACATTAGCTAAATCTTATTTGTTCCTGTTCGTTCCTATCATAACAAGATGGACTTTACCTAGGATGAGAATGGACCAACTATTAAATCTTGGATGGAAATTTCTTTTACCTATTTCTCTAGGTAATCTATTATTAATAACTTCTTTCCAACTCGTTTCGTTGTAACAGACATATTCTCGATTCATAACCTCTCTCGAGCAAGAGAAAGAAACATCAAATTATTCATGGATATCCACGATATGTTCCCTATGGTGACTGGGTTCATGAATTATGGTCAACAAACGGTACGAGCCGCAAGGTACATTGGTCAAAGTTTCATGATTACTTTATCTCACGCGAATCGTTTACCTGTAACTATTCAATATCCTTATGAAAAATCGATCACATCAGAGCGTTTTCGTGGTAGAATCCACTTTGAATTTGATAAATGCATTGCTTGTGAAGTATGTGTTCGGGTATGCCCCATAGATTTACCCGTTGTTCATTGGAGATTGGAAACAGATATTAGAAAGAAACGATTGCTTAATTATAGTATTGATTTCGGAATCTGTATATTTTGTGGGAACTGTGTCGAGTATTGTCCAACAAACTGTTTATCAATGACTGAAGAATATGAACTTTCTGCTTATAATCGTCACGAATTGAATTATAATCAAATTGCTTTGGGTCGGTTACCGATGTCAGTAATTGAAGATTACACAATTCGAACAACTAGGAATTCTACTCAAATAAAAATAGCCATGGATAAACCTCTTAATGCAAGAACGGTTACAAATTTCTAAGATTCTGTTTTCATCTAAAGGAGCGAAGCTTATTTCATTTTGTTCAGTTAATAACTCCAAATCATAACTATTGATTGGTGAGAATCACACCTTGATTTGGATTTCGAATAGATTCATATATCTGTGATGATTTTCAAATACATAATTTTGAACTACTCTTTCGGATACATTCGGATACAGTAATGGGATTGGTCCAATAACGGTATCTATCTCAATCCACATCACATTCATTAGGATTCAATTAGCAACGTATCATATACAAGAAAAAAAAGCTAAGGTAACCTCTTTTTTCTTGGCCCAGTCAGTAAGTTTAGGAAATATTTTGACTTATTTTATCTCTTATTTTACACATAATGGATTTACCTGGACTAATACATGATATTCTTTTAATATTTCTAGGATTAGGTCTTATATTGGGAGGTCTGGGAGTGGTATTACTTACCAATCCAATTTATTCTGCCTTTTCGTTGGGATTGGTTCTTGTTTGTATATCCTTATTCCATATTCCATCTAACTCCTATTTTGTAGCTGCTGCACAGCTCCTTATTTATGTGGGAGCGGTAAATGTTTTAATCGTATTTGCTGTGATGTTCATGAATGGTTCAGAATATTCCAACGATTTCCATCTTTGGACCGTTGGAGATGGAGTCACCTCATTGGTTTGTACAAGTATTCTTTTTTCACTAATTACTACTATTTGGAATACGTCATGGTACGGGATTATTTGGACTACAAGATCAAACCAGATTATAGAGCAGGACCTAACAAGTAACGTTCAACAAATTGGTATTCGTTTAGCAACTGATTTTTATCTTCCATTTGAACTCATTTCTATAATTCTTTTAGCTGCTTTGATAGGTGCAATTGCTATGGCTCGTCAGTAATAGAATAAGTAATAAATACTTCGAATTAGAAATCCAAAATTAAAGAAAAAAAAGTCTTGCTTTGTTCTATATTATTATTATCACATCAATTTTCCTTCAGTTACATTTTAATATTCTATTATTCCTAAATTCTATTCTAAATTGAAGGGGTTTTATTTTAGTTCGATCTATTACTAATTAATACCTTTCTTTGTTACATACTTGTTCTATTCTAGTCAATCAAATCAGGGAAATTGTTGTTCATATTGAAATAAATCAAGATTGATGAGGAGTTGGTCAATGATGACCGAGTATGTACTTATTTTGAGTGCCTATTTATTTTCGATCGGTATTTATGGACTGATCACAAGCCGAAACATGGTTAGAGCACTTATGTGTCTTGAGCTTATACTGAATGCGGTTAATATGAATCTCGTAACGTTTTCTGATTTATTTGATAGTCGCCAATTAAAAGGAGATATTTTCTCGATTTTTGTTATAGCTATTGCAGCCGCTGAAGCAGCTATTGGGCCGGCTATTGTTTCATCGATCCATCGTAACCGAAAATCAACTCGTATCAATCAATCAAATTTGTTGAATAAATAGTCGTAATGATATAAATAAAGTATATCTATCTAATAATATATTCACCAATTTAGAACTGGCGCGTATAACTCGTATGACCGTGTTTGCTGAAACGTAAGAAATCAAAGTATCTTGGCCTTCTCTCATGAACAGATCCAGAAGAAAATTGATTATCAAAAAAAATTCTGGTAAACCACTGATTCGTCTGGTGTCTAAAATATATAATTCAATTACTACTGATTTATGATTTAACCAGATCGAAAATTGATAACGTTTCAAAAATTTATAGATCCAATGTCACATTCAGTAAAGATTTATGATACATGTATAGGGTGTACTCAATGTGTACGAGCCTGCCCCACAGATGTATTGGAAATGATACCTTGGGGCGGATGTAAAGCTAAGCAAATTGCTTCTGCTCCAAGAACAGAGGACTGTGTAGGTTGTAAAAGATGTGAATCTGCTTGTCCAACGGATTTCTTGAGTGTTCGGGTTTATTTATGGCATGAGACAACCCGAAGCATGGGTCTAGCTTATTGATACGTTCCAGAAAATTTCACTTGAATACATTTGATTCCTCTTTACCGACAAAAACCCGTACTCGAGAAAAATAAAAATAGACTATTTCGAGCGCGGGTTTTTCTGGTCAAAGTCTATCTTGTCTTTACCACGAGTTATTTTCCTTGGTTAACAGTAATTGTTGTTTTACCGATATCGGCGGGTTCGTCAATTTTCTTTGTCCCTTATAGAGGGAATAAAAATAAGGTGATTCGATGGTATACTATTTGTATATGCTTATTAGAACTCCTTCTAACGACCTACGCATTCTGTTATCATTTCCAATCGGACGATCCATTAATCCAATTGGAGGAGGCTTGTAAATGGATACATATTTTTGATTTTCATTGGAGACCGGGAATCGATGGACTTTCCATAGGACCTATTTTACTGACGGGATTCATCACTACTTTAGCCACTTTAGCGGCTCGGCCAGTTACTAGAGATTCGCGATTGTTCCATTTCCTGATGTTAGCAATGTACAGTGGTCAAGTAGGATCATTTTCTTCTAGAGACCTTTTACTTTTTTTCCTCATGTGGGAGTTAGAATTAATTCCTGTTTACCTACTTCTATCCATGTGGGGGGGGAAAAAACGTATGTACTCGGCTACAAAGTTTATTTTGTACACAGCGGGGGGTTCCATTTTTCTCTTAATGGGAGTTTCGGGCATGGGTTTATATGGCTCCAATGAACCAACATTAAATTTTGAAACATTAGCTAATCAATCGTATCCTTTGGGATTGGAAATAATATTCTATTTTGGCTTCCTTATTGCTTATGCTGTCAAATCGCCGATTATACCCCTACATACATGGTTACCAGATACCCATGGAGAAGCACATTACAGTACATGTATGCTTCTAGCTGGAATCTTATTAAAAATGGGAGCATACGGATTGGTTCGGATCAATATGGAATTATTACCCCATGCTCATTCTATATTTTCTCCCTGGTTGGTCATAGTGGGAGCAATTCAAATAATCTATGCAGCTTCAACTTCTTTCGGTCAACGCAATTTCAAAAAGAGAATAGCCTATTCCTCTGTATCTCATATGGGTTTCACACTTATAGGGATTGGTTCCATAACTGATACGGGACTTAATGGGGCCATTTTACAAATAATCTCTCATGGATTTATTGGTGCTGCACTTTTTTTCTTGGCAGGAACAAGTTACGATAGAATACGTCTTGTTTATCTCGACGAAATGGGAGGAATAGCTATCCCAATGCCAAAAATATTTACCATGTTCAGTAGCTTCTCGATGGCTTCTCTTGCATTGCCGGGAATGAGTGGTTTTGTTGCGGAATTGGTAGTATTTTTTGGAATAATTACCAGCTCGAAATATCTTTTAATGCCAAAAATAGTAATTTCTTTTGTAATGGCAATTGGAATGATATTAACTCCTATTTATTCATTATCTATGTTACGTCGGATGTTCTATGGATATAAGCTATTCAACGTCCCAGACTCTTATTTTTTGGATTCTGGACCACGAGAACTATTTGTTTCGATCTGTATCTTTCTACCTGTAGTAGGGATTGGTATTTATCCCGATTTCGTTCTCTCCCTATCAGTTGATAGGGTAGAGGCTATTATATCTAATTATTTTCATAAATAGTTTTGTTTTCATCATTCATCAATAAGACATAAAGTCAAAGAATCCTGTGATTTAACGTTAACTGCACAATGAAAAAAAAATGAATTGGAATTAGAAACATCTGGAGTTTTTGAGAACCACTTGAATCAAGTAGTGATTCAAATGGTTCTCAAAAACTCGCACAAAGTTTCTTATATTCTATATCAGGCCCTTTCCTTAATTGGATGTCCTTAATTAGATGTTAATGCGAATGAACCATAACTATGTAGTCCTATTCCTAATAGATTGACCCCAAAATAGCATATCCAAATTATAAGAAATCCCATAGAAGCCACAATTGCCGGACCTACATCTTGAAATCTCTGATTTGTTCTAGTATGTAAATAAATTGCGAATATGGTCCAAGTAATAAATGCCCAAGTTTCCTTGGGGTCCCAATTCCAATAAGACCCCCATGCCTCATTAGCCCATACTGCTCCCGAAAGAATACCTATGGTTGAAAAAGTAAACCCTAGACTAATGATACGATAACTACAATGATCCAATCGCTGAGTCAATTGATACCTGTGATAATTTCTAAATGAAAAAAAAGATGTTTTTTTTAAAACACTTCTTTTTCTTTTTTCATTGAAGTAGCGTATCTCGCCAAAGGGAAATGACCCAATTAAGAAATGATTGTTTTTACCAGGAATACCTAAGGTTTTTCGAAATGTAATGACTAAAAGAGCTACTGATAATAACGATCCACATAAAAGAGATGCATAACCCAATAACATCATACTTACGTGCATCATTAACCACTGGGATTGTAGAGCGGGTACTAATATTGCAGATTGATGCATTTCAGTTAAAAGACCTGAAGTGGCAAAACCTTGGGTAAAAATAGCACTTGGCGCGGTTATTGCGCTTAAAGAATTTTTATGGTTCCTAAAATATGGAACCATATGAATAATAGAGAAACTCCATGAAAGGAACATCAAGGATTCGTATAAATCACTTAACGGGAAATGTCTAGAATAAATCCAACGAGTAACTAATAATCCTGTTATACAGAAAAAAGTCGCCATCATGCCTTTTTCTGACGAATCACATAGTCCTACGGTATCATGGACTAATAAGTTCAGCAAATGAATCGTAATGACAATTGAAATGATAGAAAAAGAGATATGAGTTAAGATATGTTCTAAAGTTGAAAATATCATAAAAAAATCGTTTTGTTATAAAAAGGAGAATTTCTCCCCCATTACAGAATTAAAATCAGGAATTGAATTCATTATAGGATCTATTGTGCCTTTTTGAGAGGATGCCGCCACTCGGACTCGAACCGAGATGCTCTAGCACTGCTTCCTAAGAGCAGCGTGTCTACCGATTTCACCATGGCGGCTTGATTGAAACAATCATAGTCGATATGATGTTCAATCGTCGAGATTGAAGGATTTAATCCAATATATTTTAAGAAACGATCGATGAATAAAGACTCGTTCAAATAAATATTTAAACGTTCAATAATCCTTAGTATCGTGATAGAGTGTCGTTTTAAACGGCGGGCTTTCCCGTAGTATAAGTTCTTCTGGAACAGTTGAAACTAGATGGTTGTGCCCTCAACCGAAGAACTCAAAATTTTCTTTTTTTTTTTTGATGATTCGTTTCTCATTTATTTTATCTGATTTAATGGATCCGAAATGAAAAAGATTCATTTTTCAATGAACAAAAGAAAATAATATTTTTTATGTATCACAATTTAATCACTACATCCAAGCGATTTCTATAAATATTTGGATAGTTTGGTATCAAAACTTCTTCATGATCGGGATCCTCGTTGTATACATAACATAATTCGTGCGAGGATTTACCAAACCAGTTAGGTATTGGGCAGGTCATATAATAAACAAAAGAGTTTCCGTCTTTATCAAAATTATACTATATGTACTTCGAGCTCAGAAGAACTTAGAAAGTTTCGAAAATATATATATATAAACATAGATATTAATAGAAAAAATACATCTAGATAGTAGATCTATAAATAGGATATATCGATTGATCGATCTTTCATTTCAAACATAGGATAGATAGGATCTATTTTACTTTACGTAAGATTGATTCATTCTTCGTACATAAATATCGATCTAAATTGAATCCTGGCAGTTTTTTTTCCGTTTGTTGATTCGTTCAAAACAAGAGGGGGTCTATGTAGATATGTAGTGATTTGGAAAGTTACAAAGCAAAGTTAAAGTTTTAAAATGTATATTTTAATCAATTCGTTTCAACAACCCGTTAATTTTGACAATAGATCTTATATCTGTTTCGCTATGGAACAAAAAGGGAGGGGGTTAGAACCCCCTTCATACTTATATTTGTATTTGTTTCAGATTTTCTACAATAATGATCTATAACCATTAGAGATACATAATCCAATAAACTCTTTCCTAAAAAAAGGGGGGTTTTTATTGTGAAAAGTTAATCGATGGGGAAAGTTACAATCCCCATCTCGCGAATTATAAAAATCTACTATAAGAAAAGAAAACAATCATATAAAAAAAATTTATCAAAATAATAAAACCTTCTATTTTTGAACTACTTCTTGTTTGAAAAAAAAAAAAGAATAGTAGACAGAATAATTCTTATTCTACATACCACAACAGGCAGTTCTATCTTATATTGTGATGAGTTCAAAACATTCGTTTTAGTTAATAGTCATTATTCGTTTGATTTATAAATCATCCAATTCAATTCATCTAGTCATGTCGATTCAGATTATTCCAAGGCTTTATTACTTGTTTGTCGCACAAAAAAACTCTTTGAATGTCCGGTAGAAATCGATTTAGCTAAAGACAAAGCTTTTGACGCGGCCCGATATCCCTTTCTCTTCCAAATATTTCTACGAATATGCTTTTTTGACACAGAAGTACGTTTCTTTGGAACCGCCATTTTAAAAAAGAGGTTACTCATTTTGATAGTTGGATGTGAAAGACATGTATTGTTCAAAATGGGGTTGTTCTTTCCATTCATTATCTATATTTATTCCATAGCCGATACTTACTTCACAACATACAAAAATATGGATACACGAGCATCGCATAGAGTATTACTAGGGATAAAAAAGGTGTGATTTTCAAAGGAATTTTTTTTGCATCTCTATTCTATACAATGTCCGAAAAAAAGAATAATTCGTACTGATTTGATTGGTACCTTCATATCTTCATTCGATCTATGTCTATATGGGGTCTATTACTATAGAAATCAACTTGATTGCTGTTGATAAGAATAAAAAAAGTTCCAATTCATATCCATATCTCATTTTATTTATAGAATGTCGTCTTACATTTAATAAATCGAAAGCTTAAGAACCTTTACTTAATTTAAGAAAACAATAATCAATGTAATATTTTTTTGATTAATTGATCAAGTTTGAAGATAGAGTAGCCATAATTGAAATGCAAATCAAGTAGTTAATCTGTTAAACAATACATTACTTACTAAAATAAAGGTAATTAAAAAGTCATTAGTAAGGTAATTTGAGTAATCTCTTTTTTTAGTTCTATACGAGGTCACAAGTATTATAACATATAATTTACCAAAAATAGAAGTTTGTTTTATTGGACTAGAAGCCAATCAATCGGTTCCACAATGAATTAACTAATACCTCTGAATAAACTAACTAAAAAACTAGGTCTTATTTTCTTTTCTTGGGCCGAGTTATTGGCCGATCCTATAATCCATATCAGAATCCATTTTTTATTTTTATTTTTGGTGTCATTCTTTTACTTACTATATTGATATAAATATGGATATAAATCGCCGGACTAGGGAATGATTGAAAATCTCATATTATTTCTCTTACTAAATATCTTATAACTAGACAGTTTTGAGTTCTTTTATATCTTTATTTTTTTATTGATTATTGTTCCTTCCGAAAAGGG